TAGAGCCCTTATGTGTCTTGAACTTATACTGAATGCAGTTAATATAAATTTTGTAACATTTTCTGATTTTTTTGATAGTCGCCAATTAAAAGGAAATATTTTTTCAATTTTTGTTATAGCTATTGCAGCCGCTGAAGCAGCTATTGGGCCAGCTATTGTTTCCGCAATTTATCGTAACAGAAAATCAACTCGTATCAATCAATCAAATTTGTTGAATAAGTAGTATTGTATTATGTATTAATAAGCAGTATTAATCATATAAATTATAATATTTATATAGTCGAATTAACATGGATGGTACATAACGTATTGATCGTGTTTACAAAAAATGCAATAAATCAAAGGATCTTGGACCTCTCGCATGAGCCGATCCGGGAGCAGATTAATTATAAAAATTCTGGTAAATCATTGATTCATCTGGTGTCTAAATACTAAATATATGTATAATTCGTTTACAAGTTTACTAGATCGAAAACTTATGATGTTCAAAAATTTATATATCCAATGTCACATTCAGTAAAGATTTATGATACGTGTATAGGGTGTACTCAATGTGTCCGAGCCTGCCCCACAGATGTATTAGAAATGATACCTTGGGACGGATGTAAAGCTAAACAAATTGCTTCTGCTCCAAGAACAGAAGACTGTGTTGGTTGTAAGAGATGTGAATCCGCCTGTCCAACGGATTACTTGAGTGTTCGAGTTTATTTATGGCATGAAACAACTCGAAGCATGGGCCTAGCTTATTGATTCCTTTCACAAATCCCACCTGAATACATTCATTTTTTTTACCGACAAAAATCCCCCTGCTCGAAAAAATAAAATAAAAAAATAGAATATCTTTTTTCGAGCACGGATTTTTCTGGTCCAAGTGTATCTTGTTTTTACTACGAATTATTTTCCTTGGTTAACAATATTGGTAGTTTTGCCAATATTCGCGGGTTCTTTAATTTTCTTTCTCCCTCATAGAGGAAATAAGGTAATAAGAGGGTATACTATATTTATATGCGTTCTGGAACTCCTTCTAATAACTTATGCCTTCTATTATCATTTCCAATTGGACGATCGATTAATGCAACTGACGGAGGATTATAAATGGATCAATCTTTTTGATTTTTACTGGAGATTGGGAATAGATGGACTTTCTATAGGACCTATTTTGCTGACAGGATTTATCACCACTTTAGCTACTTTAGCGGCTCGGCCGGTTACTCGAGATTCCCGATTATTCCATTTCCTGATGTTAGCAATGTATAGCGGCCAAATAGGATCATTTTCTTCTCGAGACCTTTTACTCTTTTTCATCATGTGGGAGTTAGAATTAATTCCCGTTTATCTACTTCTATCCGTGTGGGGGGGAAAGAAACGTTTGTATTCAGCCACAAAGTTTATTTTGTACACTGCGGGAAGTTCCGTTTTTTTATTAATAGGAGTTCTGGGTATCGGTTTATATGGTTCCAATGAACCAACATTAAATTTTGAAACATCAGCTAATCAATCTTATCCAGTAGCACTGGAAATAATATTCTATATTGGATTTCTTATTGCTTTTGCTGTCAAATCACCAATTATACCTTTACATACATGGTTACCAGACACCCATGGAGAGGCACATTACAGTACTTGTATGCTTCTAGCCGGAATTTTATTAAAAATGGGAGCGTATGGATTGGTTCGGATTAATATGGAATTATTGCCCCGCGCTCATTCTCTATTTGCTCCCTGGTTGATTATAGTAGGCACAATTCAAATAATCTATGCAGCTTCAGCATCTCCCGGTCAACGTAATTTAAAAAAAAGAATAGCCTATTCCTCCATATCTCATATGGGTTTCATAATTATAGGAATTGGCTCTATAAGTGATATGGGCCTCAATGGAGCCATTTTACAAATAATCTCTCATGGCTTTATTGGCGCTGCACTTTTTTTCTTGGCGGGAACGAGTTTTGATAGAATACGTCTTGTTTATCTCGACGAAATGGGCGGAATGGCGATCCCGGTTCCAAAAATATTCACGACTTTCAGTATCTTATCGACGGCTTCCCTTGCATTACCGGGGATGAGTGGTTTTGTTGCAGAATTAATAGTATTTTTGGGACTAATTACCAGCCAAAAATTTTTTTTAATAACAAAAATACTAATTACATCTGTAATGGCAATTGGAATGATATTAACTCCTATTTATTCATTATCTATGTTACGCCAAATGTTCTATGGATACAAGTTTTTTAATGCTCCAAACTCTTCTTTTTTTGATTCTGGACCGCGAGAGTTATTTGTTTCGATCTCTATCCTTTTACCTGTAATAGGTATTGGTATTTATCCGGATTTCGTTTTCTCACTATCAGTTGACAAGGTCGAAGATATTATATCTATCTATTTTTATAGATAATTTTCATGAATAAAATAAAAAATCAAACAGCAATCCTATACTAATAATATACTATAATAATCTATAATAATAAATAATATTAGGATGTTTTAAAAAATTCGTTATACAATTAAAAAAACAATAAAATAATAATTTTCTTCTCTTAAGTTTAACTTTAACTTAAGTTAAAAATAAAAAATGAATTAGACTTTTAACCAGATTTGTTTGGCCTTTGTAAGAACCTTTTGAATCAAAGTAGTGATTCAAAAGGTTCTCGAAGGCTTACACAATGTTTTCTTATATATATGCTGTCCCATGTTTGCTTGTGTTCGTTAGGTCCTTTCTTCAGTTAGACGTTAGTGTAAATGAACCATAACTATGTAGCCCTATTCCTAATAGATTGACCCCAAAATAGCATATCCAAATTATAAGAAATCCCATCGAGGCTACAATTGCGGAATTTACACCTTCAAAATTTTTATTTGTTCGAATATGTAAATAAATCGCGAATATGGTCCAAGTAATAAATGCCCAAGTTTCCTTCGGATCCCAATTCCAATATGAGCCCCATGCCTCATTTGCCCATACTGCTCCCGAAAGAATACCTATGGTTAAAAAGATAAACCCTATACCAATAATACGATAACTCCAATGATCCAATTGTTGAATCAATTGAGATCTATAATAATTCCTAGAAGAGATCAAATAAATGTTCCATAAAACGTTGTTTCTTTCATTCATGTATTGGATAGCATCAAATGAAAATGAATCATTATTCTTTTTCTCAAAAGCCCTTATGACTTTTCGAAATGTAATGACTATAAGAGCTACTGATAATAATGATCCACATAAAAGAGCTGCATAACCCAATACCATCATACTTACGTGCATCATTAACCAATGAGATTGTAGAGCGGGTACTAATATTACGGATTGATGTGTTTCAGTTAAAAAACCAGAAGTAGCAAAGCCTTGGGTAAAAATAATACTTGGCGCGGTTATTGCGCTTAAATGGTTTATATTTTTTTTGAAATACGGAACCATACAAATAATGGACAAACTCCACGAAAGAAAAATTAATGATTCGTATAAATCACTTAAGGGTAAATGTCTCGAATAAATCCAACGAGTAACTAATAATCCTGTTATACAGACAAAAGTAGTTTTTATGCCCTTTTCTGATGAATCATATAGTCCTGCGCTTTCATTAATTAATAAGATTATCAAACGAATTGAAATTACAATTGAAACAACCGAAAAGGATATATGAGTTAATATATGCTCTAAACTTGAAAATATCATAAAAAAATTTAAAATAAATAAAAAAAGGGGGGGGGATTCTCGAAATTATAGGAATGGAAATTGGGAATTGAATTTATTATAGGACTTACTCTTTTATAAGATGCCATGCCGCCACTCGGACTCGAACCGAGATGCTCTAGCACTGCTTCCTAAGAGCAGCGTGTCTACCGATTTCACCATAGCGGCTTGTTCGAAATCATAATAACCTATTCTTATTTAATCGTCTAGGTTAAAGTACTCAATCATTCAATATTTTTTAGTTTTATAGGAAACATTTAAATTCATGATTTTTTATTATTTGTTTGATTTAATATTTAGAGTGTTAAGTTTATTTAACTTAACATTAATAAATTAATTAAATTGGGTTTGGGTTAGGTATTGGGCGTATCATATAAAAAAAGAGTTTTGATTTCTATCGTAATTGGACCCTACTTCAAATTAGAATAACCCGTTAAAAATTAATACTTAATACATATATTGATCTATCTTCCCCAGCCCAAGCAACTATAGGATCCATTTTTTTTGATGACCAAAATTGATACATTTCTCGTATAAAATATCCACCTAAATGGGACAAGAAGCTTTTATCAATGGATATTTTATACGAGGTATATAAGGTATATATAAGGATAAGGAGTATATATATTGATAATTATTGTTTAAAATGATTGTTCAGAAAATTACAAAACAAGTTTGAAACTAAAAAAAAATGAGTTTCAACAACTCATTAATTTGAATTTGGATTAAAGATCTTATATTTGTTGTTCTATAAAAAATAGTATATATTATATAAATATATATTATATAAATATAATAAATAAATATAAAAAAGACAAAACTTTACTAAAAAGACAGTTGAAACTTTATATCTTGTATTTATTCTTTTTTTTGTCAAACAAAAAAGAATATCATTTTAAAAATTTAAGTATTAAGTATACAAAATAAGAATTATTTTACATAACATAATGGCAAAATGAATTCAATTTAATATTTATCCATTCAAAACATTAAGGAATGGGAATCATTACTTTTTTTTAGTTTTTAAGTATAATTAATATATAATTAATAATTATTATATTAATTATAATATATAATATATAAATTAAAAAATTAGAAACGAAATTAAAAATGAAACTAGACTTTTTTTAGAGTCAGAGATAGATTCAGATTATTCCATTAATTATTTATTTATTTCTTATTAATTATTTATTTATTTCTTATTGTACAAAAAACTTTTTGAATTCCCTGTAGAAAGAGATTTCGCTAACGAAAAAGCTTTCAATGCTACCCAATACCCCTCCATTTTCCAAATATTTTTACGAATTCGTTTTTTTGATATAGAAGTGCGTTTTTTTGGAACTGCCATTAAAAAATTATGATAGAGTATTCATTTCTCTAGTTGGATGTGAAAGACATCTATTGTTCAAAACCAATTGTTCTTTACTTACTATCTAATTATCTATTTATAGTCTAAATTAGACTCTCGTCATAAAAAAAGAAAAAATATAAACCAAAGCGGTTGTTCCTTTATATTGTTTATTGTTTATTTTCATCGTGCTATATTTATACATGTAATAAAATACATCAAAAAGTTTAAGAAACCAATCCTTAATTCCCTTTATTTTTTTTTTATTGCTTAATTAGCCAAACTTGAAAAAAGAGTGCACCTAATTAAGATTTTCAAATTCAAATGAGACTTGCAGTTAATGTGTTAAAGTATACATCATTTTTTTCTAAAGAAAAGTCATTTTTTTTTAGTAATTCCTTCAATCAATTCAAAACTGCATTGGTTAATGATTCTGAATAAACGAACTAAAAAAAATAGTTCTTATTTCCTTGAGTTAAGTTATGTATGGACTGTGTCTGTCTTTTATGAATCATATCAAAATAAAATACTCTTTTTGGTGTAATTATTTGTCCTTACTCTCTCCCGAGATTAAAATATTGTTATAATATTGTATTATGTAAATTGTAATAATAATTGAAATTTTTATTTTTTGTAGCTTCATAAAATCTTACTTAAAAAAAAAGAGTAAGTATTTATTTTTCAATAGTAGCTTGGTCATCTCATTTGACCAATTCAAACTTCTTGATTTGAAATATCTTGTTTTGTTTGAAGTATTCGGAAAAGATTTATAATAATTAAGAATATAAAATTTTTTTTTAGTTTTATATATCTTAATTTTTTTATTAACTGATTCCTTTCAAAAAAAAATAAGAGCTGGTGAATCAGAAACAGTTAATTAAGAATAAAAGATTTTTATTTATTTATTTTTATGGAATATACATATCAATATTCATGGATCATACCTTTCATTCCAGTTATAATTCCTATGTTAATAGGAGTGGGACTTCTCCTTTTCCCGAAGGCAACAAAAAATCTTCGTCGCATGTGGGCTTTTCCTAGTGTTTTATTGTTAAGTATAGTTATGATTTTTTCAGCCAATCTGCCTATTCAGCAAATAAATAACAGTTATATCTATCAATATGTATGGTCTTGGACCATCAATAATGACTTTTCTTTAGAGTTCACCTACTTGATCGATCCACTTACTTCTATTATGTCAATCTTAATTACTACTGTTGGAATTTTGGTTCTTATTTATAGTGACAATTATATGTCTCATGATCAAGGATATTTGAGATTTTTTGCTTATATGAGTTTTTTCAATACTTCAATGCTGGGATTAGTGACTAGTTCTAATTTGATACAAATTTATATTTTTTGGGAATTAGTTGGAGTCTGTTCTTATCTATTAATAGGTTTTTGGTTTACACGACCGATTGCAGCGAATGCTTGTCAAAAAGCGTTTGTAACTAATCGTGTAGGGGATTTTGGTTTATTATTAGGAATTTTAGGTCTTTATTGGATAACAGGCAGTTTCGAATTTCAGGATTTGTTTGAGATATTCAATAACTTGATTTATAATAATGAAGTTAATTTTTTATTTGTTACTTTGTGTGCCCTCTTATTATTTTCTGGTGCAATTGCTAAATCCGCTCAATTTCCCCTTCAGGTATGGTTACCTGATGCTATGGAAGGACCCACTCCTATTTCAGCTCTTATACATGCTGCTACTATGGTAGCCGCAGGAATTTTTCTTGTAGCTCGGCTTCTTCCTCTTTTTAGAGTTATACCTTACATAATGAATATAATAGCTTTGATAGGTATAATAACATTACTATTAGGAGCTGCTTTAGCTCTTGCTCAAAAAGATATTAAGAGAAGTTTAGCCTATTCTACAATGTCTCAATTGGGTTATATGATGTTAGCTCTCGGTATTGGGTCTTACCGAGCTGCTTTATTTCATTTGATTACTCATGCTTATTCGAAAGCATTGTTGTTTTTAGGGTCTGGATCAATCATTCATTCAATGGAAGCAATTGTTGGGTATTCTCCAGATAAAAGTCAGAATATGGTTCTTATGGGTGGTTTAACAAAACATGTGCCGATTACAAAAACTGCTTTTTTTTTAGGTATACTTTCCCTTTGTGGTATTCCACCTCTTGCCTGTTTTTGGTCTAAAGATGAAATTCTTAATGATAGTTGGTTGTATTCACCGATTTTTGCAATAATAGCTTTTTTCACAGCAGGATTAACTGCTTTTTATATGTTTCGGATCTATTTACTTACTTTTGAAGGGTATTTAAATGTTCATTTTCAAAATTACAGCGGCAAAACAAACAACTCGTTTTATTCAATATCTCTATGGGGTAAGGATAAGGATATAGAAGGGAAAAAAAGAATTCAAAAAAGATTTCGTTTATTATCTTTATTAACAATGAATAATAATAATGAAAGGATTTCTTTTTTGTTGAAGAAGACG